AAATATATATCAATATCCCATAACAATATCCCATAATTAGAATTAGTATAATTATATTATTATACTATAATAATTATAGTTATTATTTTTAGTAATAATTATAATATAGTAAATAGTTAATAGTAATAGTAAAGTAAATATCCTATACCTATAATTAAATAGTATGAATACTATATTCATTATTCATTAGAATACTATGTTTATGTTGATTATATATAATCAACATAATGAAACGAAATATAGAATTATATTGAAATAATTCTAATTCCAATGAAATAAATAATGAAATAAAATTTCTAATAATTTCATTTTTTTAATTGAAATTTTTCAATAATCATATGGGGTAAATTGTCTAGGGATTTCTAGCATATTCTATCGATTTTTTATCTTTTCCTTGTCCTAAATTTCATTTCTATTTTTCTTAATTGATTTGATTCAATCCGTTGAATTGGGAGGTGACATATAACACTTATATTTCTATATAACTATATAATATATAAATAAATAAATAAAAAATACAAATAAAAAAAATGGGAAACTTTGAACCTGTACTATCTCACCTTCTCAGAAAAGAAATAAATAGAAAGAATCGAGTTATTTCATTAGAGTTAGAATGAAAGATTCTTTCTATTTCGGAAAAATCTCTAGTACTAAACAAAGATTACGATTTGGAGTGAACTAAAACTAAAATAGTTGTTTGTTTTGTTACCGCAATAACACTTAATAATACTTAATAATATAATGATAAGACCAAGTAATCGGTTAGATTTCCCTACAAGAAAAAAAGGTTTTACAGCAAACCTATACTAGACAATACAATGAAACATAGCAAAGAGTGGAGTAGTATAATCGACGGAATCATAAAAAATTTACATAACATTTTCTAATTATAAATTAGAATATAATATAATAGAAAGAATGACACATTATCGAATGATTCGACAGACCAAATCAAATCCCCAAACCCACTCAACTCGTAGAATAGAATATAAAAGAAGAAACGTTAATCCATTTAGGACCAATTCATTATCTCTCCATTATCTCTGAATCAATCAATAAGATTGCTCTTGTTCTGCAAAAAAACAATTAGTGATTAGTCAGGGCGGGGGCTTTTTTTTTTACAAATACAAAACAAGACCAAGAAAAGAATACTTCCTAGACCCATGTGACTTAGGATTAGACTAGGTTGGGTCAGGTTGAAGTTTTTAGGCAGAATCATGTCATGATTTTCACTTTCTAAATTGATTGGTATTCGATATACAAAAGCAAAAATGTGTCGCTAACTCTTTGATCATGTACAGGAAAAGAAAAAAAGTAATATCTAATTCATCCACGATGATTAATGAAGACGGGCGAATATTTTATATTTATAGTTATAGGAGATTTCTCCGAGATTCGACAAGTACAAATTAGATCTATTGAAATTGATTATTTCTATCTATCCCTATGCATTTACATGAACATTTGGTAATACTTTCATTTCTATGGAAACAACCAAGTGGCCAGTCTATAAACAATTACTAAAGAGGAAATGAAAACTATAAACGAAAACTATAACTATACTCAACTAAAATGGAATATATTAGGATTAGGGCTATACGGACTCGAACCGTAGACCTTCTCGGTAAAACAGATCAAACTTATTATTATCGAAATGATTCGAACTGTTTCAAAGACCCAACATGCATTTTGTTGCATTGGGCTCTTTCATCAACTGATGTAAAGATCAGTTAGTCCACCATATTTTTTCTTTAAAGGAAGATAATGAGATGGCTCCATGTGCTCTGATTCATTATTTGTATTCTGATCTAGGAGCAATACCAAAGTGTTTCAAAGAAGGATTACGTTGACTTAGGTCTGCCTTCGGCCTAGGTTAATAGATTAACCTAAATTAAATGGAATCTCTATCGCTCCGCAGCAACAATCGAATATGAGACTTCATACACCTTAAAGTTCATAGGACGAAAAGAGGTTATTTTGAGGCCCTTATACTCATTATGCCTAGCATTGAATGGACTGGGTATTTACCTTATCAACTTTCAAATCAATGTATTTGATTTGGCAACTGAATTCGCGCCTGAATCGGACCGAACCAAATATTTGTCAGGCTATTGTTCTCTTGTTTCCTCGAACCTATGGAGTAAGACATCGATTTCTCAATACAATCAATTATGTTCGTTGCATAATTGGCTCCCTTGAAAAACATTGGCGCACGTGTAAACGAGGTGCTCTACCAACTGAGCTATAGCCCTTGTCATAGACATCTTAACATATAGAAAATTTCTTGTCAAGATAGATATTCCATAATCCCGCATGATAGCTCTCTGATCTATTTATTTTATTTACGCTTAACAGAACAGATTAGTATTGCTTAGAAATACTATTCTACCTATAATCCCCGAAGTGATGGGTTCTTTTTTGTGGTGATAAATAACCTACTTAACTCAGTGGTTAGAGTATTGCTTTCATACGGCGGGAGTCATTGGTTCAAATCCAATAG